TAATACTGGAAGGGTCGATATTCTTTCTTCTTTTGTTTCGTCTTATATCCTCCTTTTTTGAACGAAATCGGAGGAATGTCTAATTAGATTTTTGATTGTTGTATCTTTATCCTTATCTTATACTTTTCTTAGGACCGATCCGCTATACTATAATATAAATATAGTATTAACAGAATTATAGTATTAACAGAATTTGTTATAACTATTCTCTCAAATCTCAAAAATTTTATTATCATAAAAAAATTTTATTTTCCATTTATAAATATTATTATTATATAAATTATTATATAAAAAAAAATGAAAAATAATCTAATGTACTAATGTAAAAGTAGAAAAATAATCTAAATTCTAAAAATATGAAAATAATATAGAATGTATATTATCTATGGTAATTATGTATCATAATAGAATGAAAATTCTAGCTAGTCAGATATTTCCATTAATTAGAATAGAATTCGATTTTTATTTTGTTTTATTTAGTGATATTAACATTATATATATATAATTATATATATAATGTTATATATTTATTATATAAATATAATTAGTTATATTATTTAGTATTTGAAAGAATTATGAACTATATAGTATAGTTCATATTAAATTAACTTAAATTCTTAGCTAATAGAAAAGATCCGGTAGTTTCTTGAATTCTTATACATTATTTCATTTCTATTTCTGTTATCTGAGCCCGCTTAGCTCAGAGGTTAGAGCATCGCATTTGTAATGCGATGGTCATCGGTTCGATTCCGATAGCGGGCTTTTTTCTCTATCGATTTTTTCCATGATTGATAATCTCTCCTTTCACTTTCTCCAAACGTTGAATGACTAATCCTAATCTATTATGTCGTGGTAACTTGTAACTAGGAATAAAAGGTTGATTATAGCAATTAGATCTATTCTATATAGAACAAATCATAAAACAGAGCCTTAATTTCCTATATATACAAAAAATACGGATATTGACACAATTCATTTCATTCCACTTTGTAATACTTTCAGTAGATTTAGTTTTGTTTATCCTTTAGTTCAGTCTTAATTTCGATTTCTTCTGTAAAATGAAATTTTTATAAAAAAAAAGGAGTCTTTATGTCTCGTTACCGAGGACCTCGTTTCAAAAAAATACGCCGTCTGGGGGCTTTACCGGGATTAACTAGTAAAAGACCTAGATCCGGAAGTGATCTTAAAAACCCGTTGCGTTCCGTGAAAAAATCGCAATATCGTATTCGTCTAGAAGAAAAACAGAAATTACGTTTTCATTATGGTCTGACAGAGCGTCAATTACTTAGATATGTGCATATTGCTGGAAAAGCCAAAGGGTCAACAGGCCAGGTTTTACTACAACTACTTGAGATGCGTTTGGATAACATCCTTTTTCGATTGGGTATGGCTTCGACCATTCCTGGAGCCAGGCAATTAGTTAACCATAGACATATTTTAGTTAATGGTCGTATAGTGGATATACCAAGTTATCGTTGCAAACCCCGAGATATTATTACTACGAAGGATAAACAAAGATCGAAAGCTCTGATTCAAACTTCTATTGCTTCGTCCCCTCATGAGGAATTGCCAAACCATTTGACTATTGACTCATTCCAATATAAAGGATTAATAAATAAAATAATAGATAGTAAATGGATCGGTTTAAAAATAAATGAGTTGTTAGTCGTAGAATATTATTCCCGTCAGACTTGAACCTAACGAACATAACAAAGAAAGGGGTTCAGACAATTATGTCCCTTTTTCAACGAAGTAAATAGATCTAAAGTAAAGGCCATCATCCACATTTTTCTCATTCACGTATCATAAATCGCTCCGTAGTAGGTTTTTTGTCTCCGCGATATTTGTATTTTACGTACCCGTATCAAAGTAATGTAATTAGGAATAGAGATTCTCTATCAAAAAAGCTTGTTGGAATAATGATATGAATTCTTATTTGATTTGATATATTGCGGTCGGTAACGCTGGTGAATTAACAGAAACGGAAAGAGAGGGATTCGAACCCTCGGTAAACAAAAAGCCTACATAGCAGTTCCAATGCTACGCCTTCAACCACTCGGCCATCTCTCCTACATAATCTTATTATTGACCAGAAACCAAGTGAATAGCGAGTTATTTTATTGCAGTACCGGCACGACCGGGGTTCCATAAGAATAAAAAATGTTTTTCAAATTTCATATTTATCAACAACAACTTCTCTTATCATCTATCCCATAGATCTATTACAAATTCATGAATCGTACCGTGGATTTTTCTATTTGATTTCGATTGTATAATGATTATTCCATCCCTTTTCCTCCTTGGATCATAACCAAATAAAAATTTCTCGAGTTATAAGAATCCATAGTAAAATAAAGTGCTTGGTTATTCAACTTAGATGAAATAGTAATAGTTCCGTTCATTTATATACTACGAAATTTATATGAAATTGACTCTGATTCTATCAAAAGTCTCCTATCTATTTTTGTCCGAAAAGGGTACAATTTGAGCGGAAGGTACA